ATAATGTCAAAATCCGATAAATCGGCCCAAGTCGGCTTACTAATGGGGTGCCCTAATGCGTTACAAAATTTCGCTTTAGCCAATGATCCAATCAGAGGAATAATTGGAACTATTGTATCGAGCTTCTTGGGAGCATTATTTATTATAAATGAATTTTCTAGCATTTGACTCTGCACCATTGAAGGATTTAGTGGCACACTTGAAAAATAACCCCAAAAGTCGAGGGAATGCTTGGATAATTGGTTTATATAGATCCTTCCTGGGTGAGACCATACATAAAAATGACATTGCCATAAACTGACAAGGTAATATTTCCATTTATTCATCAGAAGAGGCGTATCTTTTGAAGCCAGAATTGATTTTCCTTGATATCTAACATAATGAATGAAAGGATCCTTGAGGAAACATAAGATGCCCCGAAAATCATTAACAAAGACTTCGACAAGATCTTCCATTTTTCTATGTAAATAGATTCGTTCAAAAAGGACTCCAGAAGATGTTAATCGTAAATGAGAAGATTGGTTACGGATAAAAAGGAAAACGGATTCGTATTCACATATATAAGAATTATATAGGAATAATAATAATCTTGAATTACTTTTTGAAAAAATAGAAATAGATTTATTTAGAATAATAAGAATATTACCATTAGAATACTCATGAAGAAAGAACCGCAATAAATGGAAAGAGGAGGCATCTTTCACCCGATAGCGAAGGGTTTGAACCAAGATTTCTATATGGATGGGGTAGGGTATTAGTACATCTGCCACATAATTTAAATGTGGGAATTTGTCCTCTAAAAAGGGAAATATTGAATGAATGGATCGTAAATTGTAAGATCTTACGATTTGTGCCCCTTCCAAAGAAGATCTTAATCGTAGAGAAAATGGAATTTCCGCAATGATTGCAAATCCTTCTGATATAATTTGAGAATACAAATTCTTGTTGTATCCCAAAAATTTATTTTGGTTAGAATCATTAGCGGAAATCATCAAATGATTCTGTTGATACATTCGCGTAATTAAACGTTTTACAACCAGTAAACTAGATTTATTATCATAAGCTACATTTTCCAACAAAATCACTCTATTTAAACCATGATCATGAGCAAGTGCATAAATATACTCCCGAAAGATAAGTGGGTATAGGAAGTCGTGTTGCCTAAATCTATCTAGTTCGAAATATCCTTGAAATTCCTCCATTTATTTAAAATTAGATTTGAACTTGAACCAGGGATAGGGGATTTCTTGGGGTATTAAATGACACATAGTACGATACAGTCAAAACAGGATATTATAGTAAGAAAAGACTAGATAGATACCCCGGAAATAGATAAGACTCATCAACGGACTCTTTATCCTCTCTTTTTCCATCTAATTAAATAGGTTTATGTTCATTCTAGGATAACAAGATGGTTAGAAATCCTTTATTTTTTCAACCCAATCGCTCTTTTGATTTTGGAAATTTGTAAAAAAAAATATTTTTATCAATATACTATCAATATACTGCTTTTTCTACACATTCATCCCCACACTCTAATGGAGAATATCTACTAATAATTAGGATTAAAAAAAAAAATGGATAATCCACTTATGGTAAAAACATTTCCCGCATCAAGCACTAATATATTTTTAACGTTTAATTAGATCGGGTAATCATTCAAATTAAGAACAGAAGCTCGTTGCTTTTTTTGTTTCCCTTTAATTGGAGCCATGGGGCTCTATCCATTTATTCACTTAACCCAACCTTAAATTTCTTTTTTTGCGCGTCAAGAATTCAAACATGATTTTGGATCGATCCGATAAGATAAGAATAAAATATTCTCAGAATTCTCCATTAATACGAAATACGACATGCTGCTTTTTCCATTCCTTCCTTTAAGGGTCAGTCGCGGTCTTACAAACTCTGCCGATGGGATTGACGAATCCGTTGCTTCATACAAATGTGTAAAAAATGCTAGTCGCACTTAAAAGCCGAGTACTCTACCGTTGAGTTAGCAACCCGAATAAAAATGTATAGATCCAATCGTAATCAAAAAAGAGATTGAATTTCACAACGCAATCAAAATATTAAAATAGAAAAAATATTTCTAATTGATTCTGAGCATAACATAAAAATGAACATATCAGATGCAAATACAATGACGTCTAAGATAAGAATATAGATTAAGATAAAAATATAGATAAAATCAAAATTTATAGACTACCACAGATTTTGTTCGTATATTATCCATTATTATCTTATCCATTTCTTTTTTTTATTAATAAAAAAAAGAAAGAAAGACCCAAGTCTATAGAACAGAAAGAAATATATACATTTATTCACGATCGGATTATATTTATTTGATATACTGTTGTCAATATAAAAGTTAATGTTGAGAAAAGTAGAAAACCAGAAATTAAAATAAAAAATTATTCACTATTTTCTATTTAATTCAACAATATTTTCTTATTAAATTCAATATTATATTGAATATTGAATTACTATAAGAAATTTTATTAAATAGAAATTAAAAATCAAAAAACTAATGACTTGTATTGAATTAGCACTACATATTTAATAAAGATAAATACAAATATTTAATAAAGATAAATACAAAAGGGTATAGACGTAAAAAAAATTCGGAGAGAAGTATAAAAAAATATTGATTGGGTTTACTCAATGAATATAAGTAAAAAAAAAAAGAAATTTTTGTCGTTATAGACGACGACATTTTATGGTAGTAATAGAGCAAAATAGGGGGGGGGGTTGTATAGAAAAGGTTATACAAAATTATATCCAAGTCACCCCCCCCTATTTTTTTTATTTATTGTATTTCATTAATTGATTATTGTAATTATTGTAATTGTATTTCATTAATTGAATTTCATCTGTTAATTAATAGAAAGTTCCATAAAAACTCCCGCCTTCTTTGAAATGTCATGAACAGTTCCCGTAGGTTGAGCGCCCTTTTCAAGGAAATATAGAATAGCAGGAACATTTAAATAAGTTTGATTCTTTATCGGATCATAAAAACCCACTTTCCGAAGATCTCTTCCTTCTCTTCTGGATCGAACATCAATTGCAACGATTCGATAAACCGCCCATTGGGATAGATGTAGATGAATAATACCCCCCCCCCTAGAAACGTATAAGAAGTTTTATCCTCGTACGGCTCAAGAAAATTAGAAATTAGAAATTATGTCTATATATAGAATTTCTAATTAATGTCAAATATATCCATCAAATCATCAAATCAATTAAACTATGATTTAAGGATTTAAGTACTTTTTCTTATTCCTTATTCTTGCCCGAAAAAGAAAAAAAATCATTCGTATTCACATCCTCATAACTCAAGTTGGATAACTCTCCAATAATCCAAAGGAAAACCTTTAGGCATTTCCTTTATTGAGCGGTCTCTAACCACGCATTTTTTGTCTGTCTCCTTTAGAATTTATTTTGATTCTTCATTATGATCTATTTTTTGAGACAACTGAAAACGGTCTTTACTTGTTCCAGGATTCTTTATCGTTGCCTTGAATCGTTGGGTTTAGACATTACTTCGGTGATCTTTAATCATTAAAAAAAATGGCAGCAACATACCATTTTTGTAATTTCTTTCTATAAAAGAATCATACAAATGGTTGATTCCTGCGTGATACACTTTTGATCGAAAGCGTTTTACCAATTCCAAGAAATTTTCGTTAGGAATTTGAAACTTGCTAGAATTGGATCCTTTCGATTTCTATATCGAAAATATACTTACGAAGTTGTTTCAACTTATTAATTAACACTAACCCTAGATCCATGTCCCTAAAAAATGAATCAATACTTTTTACTTTACTCGAGCTCCATCATGATCATGTACTATTTCCATCGCAACCCTCAAAAATGGAGGTTTTTCTAGTGGAACAGAACAAACGATGTCGAGCCAAGAGCACCCTCATTCCTATATTATATATATCTAAAATGGTGGATGTAAGAATCCACAGCCGACCATATCCTTCAAGTCGCACGTTGCTTTCTACCACATCGTTTTAAACGAAGTTTTACCATAACATTTCTCTAGTAGGTTGCTGTAACCAGTATGTAATTGATTCAATTATGGAATCATGAATAATCATTGGTTTGGTCGGTACATAGTAATCTATACTTTTCTGAATGGGTAGTTTCTGAAGAAGTCGCAGCAAGAATTCAATTTAACCCCATATATATTTCTATTTTATTTCATTTTAATGGGGTGGGAATAAAGACTGATGTAAGGGAGGATGGGAGTTGTTATTCTTTTTGATAAATCATAATCGAAAGAAAAGAATAGGAGATCCCCATATCTATCATATAGACTAAACAAACGTTTTTCAAAGTAATTATAGATATTCTATGTTAAATATTTCAAATTTAGGGATCACAAATCTCTTTTCACAAAAATAAATCGAAATAAAATTTTTCAATGAAAGAGAACGATAACAAGACATACATATAAGCATTTCCTCATTTTCTGCGTAGTTTATTTGACTTGAAAAATTCAATAATTTTTATGCAATTTTTACCTAAGGTAAAGTGAATAAGATAATACATTTTGTCTCCATTGTTACATAGATTTACAATTATTCATTAGAATTAGAGAAAACACAAAATACTTAAGAACGAGGTTCAAAGAAAATACATATGTTACGTATGTAACTTGATTGTTTTTTAATGATATTCGGACAGACGCAGACATTGAAATTGGTATTTTTCGTTGACAATTAACTCCTATCTACTCCGTCAATTCTATGAAGATGATGAATCATAAATCAAAAAAGAATCCTATATCTATATATATAATATATATATTTAGTTTAGGGAGTGCTAGACTATTTTGTATAAATGCAAGTTAAAACAAGTCCAGATTAAGTCATTGCTCCTATTTTTTTTTTACCAGTCTTAAGAGACTTAATCCTATTGATTATTGATTGAAGTTAATTAGTACCCCAATATCAAAAGAACATCCTTGTTTCTAATTTATAAATCCACAGAAAATTTATAATCAGACTGCACCACCATTTCAAATTTAAAGTTAAAGTATAGGGAAAAAAGAAAGAGAGGCTTTCGCATTTCTATTTAGAATGCATCATTGAAAATTCCAATGAATATACGAAGTGAGGCTTTTTTTGAGTAACTAATTTAAATATGAAAGGTACGGACATAGAATGAAAAGCCCGTCCCCTGATTTTTATTTTATAATTAAAACTCTTTTCTTTTGATCTATGCTCCCATCTTACTTGGATACAAATAGATTCAATTACATCTGTGTGTTTTTTGGTGTTATTTGAACACGATTAAATTTGCGAAAAAGATATAATTCAGATAAGAATTAATCATTATAAGAAAAAAGAATCATATTCTATCCAATATTATTATACTCTTAATAAAAAAAAGAAAAAAACGAAAAGGTTGTTTAAAATAAAAAAAAGACAATCTTTTATTCTGATATAAAATCGGTATTCTGATACGATATATATAATCTGATATGATATATATAATAGGTATGCTCTGGGACGGAAGGAGTCGAACCTCCGAATACCGGGACCAAAACCCGTTGCCTTACCACTTGGCCACGCCCCATTTTCTATTTCTATTCGACATTAATAAACACTAATATTCTTACTAGTTGTTCGTCAATTATAGTTCAAATATTTATAGAATAGATTGTTACTTATAGAATAGATTGTTACTAGGATTTTTATACATTTAGATATAGAATTAAACGAAATTTTTTGATCAAATTTATTGATCATTACATATAATTCAATTAAGATATTGTATGAAAGTATGATTTCTTCTATTCTCTTTTAATTTGAGAATTGAAGTATTTTTGATTGAGTTAGTTCAAATCAAAGAAAAGTTTTTTGGTCTACCTTATTTTTCTTTTTTAATTTTTACTCATTTTTTTATATAACTTAAACTAAAAAAAAGAACATTATATTATTAATTTATATTATTAATTATTAATAACAATAACTCACATTAATAACTCAATCAAAATAAATACAATTATCTTCAAGAACAAAACAAAAAAACAAAACGTTTGTTATGCTTAATATCTTTAGTTTGATCTGTATCTGGTTTAATTCTGCTCTTTCTTCAAATAGTTTTTTCTTCGCCAAATTGCCCGAGGCCTACGCTTTTTTGAATCCAATCGTAGATATTATGCCAGTAATACCTTTGCTATTTTTTCTCTTAGCTTTTGTTTGGCAAGCTGCTGTAAGTTTTCGATGAGATCTTGAATACTGTCCTAGAAAAATTCATGATTTCTTCTAAAAAAAAAAGATTCTAACAATTGATAAGATCAGATAAGTCTTATAGTATAAAGCTTCGATTCAAATATTGAAATTCTTGTATCGCCGCGATAAGTCTGGAGATCACCCCATTTACTAATTCGGACCCCTTTTTTACATTGAAAGAACCTATTAGAGTTCCCCACAATTAGATATTGTGGATATGAAAAAAATTTTGGTAATGAAAGACTTGACTCATATTACATTACAAATGAATTTCTGAAAATTCTTTTCTATTTCTAGATTTCTAAAAATTATAGATTTATAAAAACCATTTTTTGGTGTCAAAATGAGGTATATGTGGTATAAAAATGGAGAATCTATTCTCTTTTTTTCCAAAAAAATGATCTTGGAGATTGTGTAATGCTTACTCTCAAACTATTTGTTTACACAGTAGTGATATTCTTTGTTTCTCTCTTTATCTTCGGATTCCTATCGAATGATCCAGGACGTAATCCTGGACGTGAAGAATAAAAAAGAAAGTTTTTGTTTTCCTTGCTCGATTTTGAAATGTTCTTAGGATTTTATCTATTACACATCTTTAACTATTAAATAAAAAAATAAAAAAAAAGACTCGTCCAAATTGAAAGCTAAATAAAAAATACCAAGTCATTGACAAAAGCGGAAAGAGAGGGATTCGAACCCTCGGTACGAAAAACCCGTACAACGGATTAGCAATCCGACGCTTTAGTCCACTCAGCCATCTCCCCCAATCGAAAAAGGCTAATTACTATGTTACATTACACAAAAAGTAAGGTTTGAAAAAAGAGTCTTTCTTTCTTTTATACCTCTTATTTTATTTATATTATTTTATTATTTTTATATTATTTTTATTTTATTATAATTTTTATTATAATTATATATTAATTATATATATATAAATTTATATATATAAATTTATATATATAAATAGAATTATATAATTTATTATATAGATATATATTATTATATAGATATATAAATAGATATATAATTATCTAATAGCTAGACATATAAAAAATATCAAAAAGAAAAGTAATTCCATTGAGATAAAGTAAGGGCTCGAAAGAGATATCTCCAATCCACTATTCCAATGAATATAAATATATTTATAAATCTATTTATTATTTAGAAATATATAATCAATTTATAAATATATAATAAAAAGTTAGAAATATATAATAAAAGTACCTCTTTGATTTCGTCTGCAAGAGCTTTTTTTAATTCCACAGCCCGGCCTGGTCAGTACCTCGCTGGGCCTTTTTTGTTCTAATGAATCATATAAAAATTTGTTCTAATGAATCATATAATCATATAAAAAAATGATTTATTTGATTTGAAAAAAAAAATGCTTGTTATTGAAACAACAACAATCATAATATAATAAAGACTATTTCGATTCCTATGATACAGAATAGAATCAAAGTGTCATTTCTTAATTATTCTTTTTTTTTATTCCATTTACTTTACTGGAATAAAAAAAAAAGAAAGAGTGTAACTATATATTCTTGCACAATTTTATTGTTTTGGCGTACATTATCGAGCGGTATCTATCAATGTCAAAGCACCCCGATCAAAAGAAAAAAAAGAGTGTTATTTAGTTATTTAAATGAATCCTCTTTCCCTAAATTAATCGGGCTCCTTGAACAAAGCACGTCAACGCTCTAATTTTCATGATTCTTTTCTGATCCTATCTTCTTAATTATTATGACCAATTTTTTTGTTCGACAAAAGAGACATTTCGATACAATAATCACATTGTAGCGGGTATAGTTTAGTGGTAAAAGTGTGATTCGTTCTATTAATCCCTTAATAGTTAAGGGGTCCCTTCGGTTTGTTTGATTAATATTCCGATCAAAAACTTTATTTCTTAAAAGGATTAAATCCTTTACCTATCAATGAAAGATTCGAGGAAGAATAGACATTCTCGTAATTTATATCCAAAAGAGTCAATTATAAATTCAAAAAAAAAAAATTGGATTATGAAATTACGAAACATAATTTGTTTTTAAATTGGATCAATACTTCCAATTGAATGAGTATGAGTAAAGTATCCATGGATAAAGAGAGAAGGGAGTATTTCTAATCGTAACTAAATCTTCAATTTTATGATTTGTATGTATAAGAGAGATTGAAGCAAAATAGCTATTAAACAATGACTTTGGTTTACTAGAGACATCGACATATTGTTTTAGCTCGGTGGAAACAAAATGCTTTTCCTAAAGATTCTTTCAAATAGAAATAGAGAACGAAGTAACTAGAAAAATTGTTATAATCCCCCTCTTCTATAGGGATCATCTAGAAAGCGGGTTGTTTTGAATGCATTCAAACAGAAAAGCTGACATAGATGTTATGGGCCAAAAAATTTTTTTTTAAACTTTTTTATTTCGTTTACATCTGACATCTGTGGAATTTCTCCATCTTACATAAAGGAGCCGAATGAAACCAAAGTTTCACGTTCGGTTTTGAATTAGAGACGTTAAAAATGATGAATCAACGTCGACTATAACCCCTAGCCTTCCAAGCTAACGATGCGGGTTCGATTCCCGCTACCCGCTTATATCTCTATATTATCCCTATATTATCTATATAGTATCTAGATTTATGATTCTAGATTTATTATATATATTAAATCTATATTAATTTCTTCATTTCTATTTATTATCTATTTATCATTTATTATAATTATATAATTAAATTATATAATTTAATATTATTCTATTTAAATATATTAAATAATAGAATGATTCAGATTAATGTAATTAATCTAATTTAATGTAATTAATATACTGAATCATTGAATTGAATGCGCAATTCCTGGAAGTCTCTCACATATTCTTTTTTCTGAACAAAAGATGTAACAATTAAACTAAAAAAAAAGCGTCCATTGTCTAATGGATAGGACAGAGGTCTTCTAAACCTTTAGTATAGGTTCAAATCCTATTGGACGCAATTTATTTCCATATATTTTCTTATATTTCTACTAGGTATTTTGAATAATTTGAATAAGAGACGCTTATACTTACCTATATATTTGTTATAACTTATTTTTATAGTTAGAATTTCTTTTATCTTAATATGAAATCTATTAATAATATAATAAAAATAAAATATAATAAAAAATATAATAAAAAAGAAAAAATTAGATTATATAAAATAAAGAATTTTTTATAAAAAATTAGAAAGTTATCTAAAAAAATTTCTTTATACATACTTGTTCTTGAAGTAGAAATTATACTTGTTCCTGAAGTATAAAGCGTTCCATTTGTTCTTGAATAGCTTCTTTCAAAAGGGCTTCTGCTTCCTCAGTGAATGTCTTGGTGGAAGATATAATTTCTTGGAACTGAGGTTTATTCGTTTTTAAGTAAGTACGTAACTCAACGAGAAATTTCCTTACCTGTCCAATTTCTAATGAATCAAGATAACCATTCGTTCCAGTATAAATAGTCATTATCTGTTCTTCCACCGTGAGAGGGGCTGCTTGAGATTGTTTGAGCAACTCACGTAATCGTTGACCTCTTGCCAATTGATTCTGAGTAGCTTTATCGAGATCAGAAGCGAATTGTGCAAAGGCTTCTAATTCTGCGAATTGCGCCAATTCCAATTTTAATTTGCCGGCTACTTGTTTCATGGCTTTAATTTGAGCTGCGGATCCTACTCTGGAGACGGAAATACCCACGTTAATAGCAGGTCTGATTCCAGCATTGAATAGATCGGCAGAT